TCTAATAAAAATAAGATTCTTTCAATATCCAAATTATCTTTCATACCCACCAATTTATTATTACAATTAGTTATTGTGGGGGACCCACTAAGGTCCTTGTTCACTGGAAATGGAAGGTCAAAATGATTAAATGAAATGATTCAGATTCATCGCGCCTATCGAAGAATTTCTATGTTTGAATCGAGGGTTCTTAAAATAAGACTTATCTGATCTTATAAATTGTTAGAATTTCTTTTTTTAGTGAATAAATCCTGAATGTTTATGGGACAGTATTCAAATTAAAGATCTCAAAGATCTCATCGAAAACTTACAGCAGCTTGCCAAACAAGGGCTAAGAGAAAAAAGAGCACAGGTATGACTGGCATAAAATCTATGATTGGATTGAAAAAAGCGTAAGCCTCGGGTAATTTAGCAAAGAAAAAACTACTCGAATGAAGGGCAGAATTAAGACAGATACTGATCAAACTAAAGATATTAAGCATAACAAAACATTTCATTCTTGAGGATAAATTGTATTTTGATTGAGTTATCGATATAAGGGAAAAATTAAGAAAGTGAAAAAAAAATCCTGCTTTTTTTGACGCACCCAATCAAAAATCCTTACATTCTCACACGAAAATAGAAGGAACCATACTTTCATACAATATCTTAATTGAATTCTATATAATGATCAACAAATTCAATTTAATTTTACAACTACACGTGTCAAATCCTAGCAACAATCTAATGGATTGCATTCATAGTGGGGTGGGAATTGACGAACGACCAATACCGATATTAGTGTTTATTAGCGTTGCATAAAAAGAAAAATGGGGCGTAGCCAAGTGGTAAGGCAGCGGGTTTTGGTCCCGCCATTCGGAGGTTCGAATCCTTCCGTCCCAGAGCATCCCGGTTTTATCATAATATAGTTAAAGAATGTTCTTAATAATTTTCTAAATCTTCTATTTGTGATTGAGGTAAGATGGGAACGGGGATGAATGTATAATATAATTCAAAAAAAGAATGGGCTCTTCCGCGTATGCATGTCTGGCTCATAGTCATATTGAAGTTACTTAGATAAACCTTACGTCCTATATTTATTTAGATTTAATTTGTTTTATTTCACTTTGCTGCATTCTTAATCGAAATGTGAAAGAAAAACCTCTATAATTCCCCAACTTCCTTATGTTACTTTATATATTTCTTATTTAAAAATAGGGTGAATTCCCTCTTGATCCCGAATTCTAAAATGTTTCATTCAGAAAATAGGGGGTTAACAAAATAGAATCCTGAGACTTCTCCAGATAAATATCCACCCGTACCTTATAGAATAAAATATAGATTACATTACTATGTTCCGATTGGGCCAATGACTATTCATGATTCCATATTGAATCAATTCCATACCGGTTCCAATTGAGAGGAATGTTATGGTAAAACTTCGTTTAAAACGATGTGGTAGAAAGCAACGTGCGACTTGAAGGACATGATCGGTTGTGGATTTTTGTATCCATCATTTTTATATAAGGTGCTTTTTACTCGACATAATTTGTTCTGTTCTACTATAACTCCTATTTAGTTTTAGTTCTGTTGTAAGTAAATAGTATACAGTGGAGCTCGAGAAGAAATGATTGATTCATTTCTCAGAGGCAAGGATCTAGGGTTAGTGTCAATCAATAAGTTGTTTCAACTTCGTAAGTATATCTTTGATATAGAAATTGAAAGGATCCAATTCCTATAAAAGTGACTTTTGGATTAAAAATTTTTATTGGAATTGAGAAAAACTATTTTGATCAAAAGTGTATCACATGGGAATCAATCGTTCGTATGATTCTTCGATAGAAAGAAATAAAAAAAAGGTATGTTGCTGCCTTTTTGAAACGATTAAGGATCACCGAAGTAATGTCTAAACCCAATGATTCAAAACAAAGATAAAGGATCTCGTAACAAGAAAACGCCCTTTCAATTGTCTCAACAATTCAATTGGAGCCAAATCAAATTAAAGAATCAAAAAATTTTATTAGAAACGAGACAAAAAGAGGTTTAGAGACAGCTCAATAAACGAAATGCCAAGGCTCTAAGGAGTTTCCTTTTAACTCTTTGAGAATTATCCAACTTGAGTTATAAGTACGAATGATTTTTGGGGAAAAGCGGGAAGGAAGAAGAATAAACGAATCAAATCATAGTCTAATTTATTTGATTTGAGGATTTTAGAGATCTATTTGTCACTCTATTCTATCACTCTATAATAGAAAGAGACATAAATTCTAAATCTATAGAAATTCATTCTTTATAGAGCCGTACGAGGATAAAACCTCCTATACGTTTCTAAGGGGGGCATTGTTCATCTACATCTATCCCAATGAGCTATCTATCGAATCGTTGCAATTGATGTTCGATCTCGAAGAGAAGGAAGGGATCTTCAGAAAGTGGGTTTTTACGATCCGATAAAGAGTCAAACTTATTTAAACGTTCCCGCTATTCTATATTTCCTTGAAAAAGGCGCTCAACCTACAGGAACCGTTCATGATATTTCAAAGAAGGCAGAGATTTTTAAGTAACCTCGCGTTAATTTAATTAAAAATTAAACGAAATAAAAGTATTGAAATAGAAAAAAAAAAAATAATTAACGACAAAAAGATTTTCTATGTGATATGGGAGGGATAGAAAAAAGATCGAGTGAGTAGATGAACTAAGAGAATCCCTAAAATTATAGGATTCTCCTCAATCCGGTGGTTGAAACTCCACAAAAAAAGAAAAAAGTCTAGCCTGCTTATTGTACCTTGACGGATATTGAATAAACTCACGATTTTCTTCTTATCCTTAGTTATTTCTTTTATCCACTATTCACCCAAACTTTTTATTATCTATGTAGTGCCAATCCAACACAAGTCTTTTTTTTTTTTTCTTGACGTTCATATTGACAATAGTGTATGGAATAAATATAATTCCATCGTGGATAAATAGATCTATTTATCTACGACCCCCCAAAAAAAGTTTTCTTTTTTCTTTTACTTATAGAAATCTAAAATTTTTATTTTTTTTTTTCTTGTGTTTCTAGTTTAATGTTTTGATGGGGTCGCGCAATCCAATCTCGTTATTTTGATTCCGATCGTATCTACACACCAAAATTACATTAATTCGGGTTGCTAACTCAACGGTAGAGTACTCGGCTTTTAAGTGCGGCTAGAATCTTTTACACATTTGGATGAAGGAACGAATTCGTCCATACCGTTGGTAGAGTTTGTAAGACCACGACTGATCCTGAAAGGGAACGAATGGAAAAAACAGCATGTCGTATCAATGAAGAACTCTAAGAGTACTTCCTCCTTACCGGATCAGTACAAAATTTTTTGAATTCTTAGATCGGTACAAAAATATAAATTACTAGTGGGTCGAGTAAATAAATGGATAGAGCCATAGGGCTCCAATTATAGGGAAACAAAAAGCAACGAGCTTCTGTTCTTAAATTCGAATGATTTCCCGGTCTAATTAGACGTTAAAAATGTATTAGTACCTGATGTGGAAAAAGGTTCTCCCATAACCATACTAAGTGGATTCTCTATTTTTTTTATGAATCCTAATTATTAACTATATCCCTCTTCTAGAGTGGAGGCGAATGTGTAGAGGAAACGGTATATTGATAAACAGAATTGATTCTAAAGTCAAAAGAGCGATCGGGTTGCAAAAATAAAGGGTTTCTAACAATTTCCATATCCTAATAACAAACACAAAGCAATTGGATGGAAAAAGGGGGAATCCGTTGATTAGCTTATCTGTCTCCAGGGTTTTTATTTTTTTTTTTTTACTATATACCTTGTTTTGACTGTATCGCACTATGTATCATTTGATATGATAGCCCAAGAAATCCCCTGCCCTTGGTTAAAATCTATTTTAAAATGGAAGAGTTACAAGGATATTTAGCAATAGATAGATCTCGACAACAAGACTTCCTATATCCACTTCTATTTCAGGAGTATATTTATGCACTTGCTCATGATCATGGTTTAAATGGATCGATTCTTTATGATTCTATCGATAATTTAGGTTATGACAATAAATTCAGTTCACTGATTGTGAAACGTTTAATTACTCGAATGTATCAACAGAAGCCTTTGGTTATTTTTGATAATGATTCTCAACAACATAAATTTGTGGATCATAAGAATCATTTTTATTCTCAAATGATATCAGAGGGCTGTGCAATCATTGTGGAAATTCCATTTTCACTGCAATTAATATCTTCCCTAGAAGGGAAAAAAGAAATAGCAAAATCTAAAAATTTACGATCAATTCATTCAGCATTTCCCTTTTTAGAGGATAAATTATCGCATTTAAATCATGTCTTAGATATACTAATACCCCACCCCATCCATCTGGAACTTTTGATTCAACCCCTTCGCTGTTGGATACAAGATATCCCCGCTTTGCATTTATTGCGATTCTTTCTTTACGAGTTTCAGAATTGGAATAATCTTATTACTCAAAAACAGAAATATATTTCTGTTTTTTCAAACGAGAATCGAAGATTATTCTTGTTCCTATATAATTTTCATGTATATGAATGCGAATCGATATTCCCCTTTCTCCGTAAACAATCTGCTCATTTACGATCAACATCTTCTAGCGCCTTTCTTGAGAGAACACATTTTTTTGGAAAAATAGAACATTTTTTGGTAGTTTTTCGTAATGATTTTCACACCATCCTCTGGGTTTTCAAGGACCTTTTCATACATTATGTCAGATATCAAGGAAAAGCTATTCTGGCTTTAAAGGGAACTCCTCTTCTGATGAATAAATGGAAGTATTACCTTATAAATCTCTGGCAATATAATTTCGACTTGTGGTCTCAACCAGATAGGATTCATATAAACCAATTATACAACCATTCCCTCGATTTTTTGGGCCATCTTTCAAGTGTACGACTAAAGCCTTCTGTGGTTAGGAGTCAAATGTTAGAAAATTCATTTATTATAGATATTGCTATAAAAAAGTTTTATACTATAGTCCCAATAATTACT